TTTCTACTAGCAGCTTTGACTATAACCTCGGCTCTATTTATCGGTCTAAACAAGATACGACTTATTTGAAATTAATTGCATGAACCATTCCTAAAAAAAAACCTTCTGTGGTAGTTCATATATTCTATAGTTCCTTACCCGGCCCATTTCCAATTCTTGGTCATTGAATTCATGGGTAATACGGATTAATATTTAAGGATAGATATTACCTCTCCTTTTCTGCGTTCAAAGAAATTGAAATGATTGAAGTTTTTCTATTTGGAATTGTCTTAGGTCTAATTCCTATTACTTTGGCTGGATTATTCGTAACTGCATATTTACAATACAGACGCGGTGATCAATTGGACCTTTGATTAATTAACATCTCTTTTTTTTGATTGACCTCCTACTTTCTTTAATCTACAGGAGGTCAAATTCAGATTGCTGTTCAAGTTTTTCAGTCTAATTTTCAAACGAACAAATAACAAGAATGGAATCACGCTCTGTAGGATTTGAACCTACGACATCGGGTTTTGGAGACCCACGTTCTACCGAACTGAACTAAGAGCGCTTTATTATCACAAAAATAATTTTATTTTGTGACCCAATTCGTCTTGCATGTATATACTATCATAAATAATATAATAAAATTAAAGATTTATTTTGTATATCCAATTTTAATCAATTTCAATTGATCCCTCGTTACTGCCCATAAGGAATAGGTAGGGATGACAGGATTTGAACCCGTGACATTTTGTACCCAAAACAAACGCGCTACCAAGCTGCGCTACATCCCTTTCAATTGGCCTACAGTGTCATTGTAGAGAATCTCTGTCTTGTTTTCCACATCTTTATTTCTTCCATTAATATACACAATCTTGCTATTTCTTCTTTTTGGTCTCATATATCATATAACATATAGTAATAAAAGACTTATACTATATACGTATTAAATAAAGATGAAACCCGCCGTAAAGTAAAAAAAAGAACACTTTTTCGGGAATTCTCAAGTAGAAGTAAAAAGGAACTTATTTTTTTGTTTTAAGAAAAGGAATATCGACTATCTACTGTACTGAATCGTTGTACATTTTAATTTGAATTAGGGATTCTGCGTACAAATATAAGTGGTCAGTAGTTAACTACATATACACATCGGGTCATATATGTATTACCATTATTTATTACATTTTAGAATAAAATTACAATAAAAAGAAGGAGGATTTTCAATGCGAGATCTAAAAACATACCTCTCCGTGGCACCGGTAGTAAGTACTCTATGGTTCGGGTCTTTAGCGGGTTTATTGATAGAGATCAATCGTTTATTTCCAGATGCGTTGATATTTCCTTTTTTTTCATTCTAGTTAGTGAGATGGGGGGGGGTGAAGAAGATTAGAGATACAATCAAATATCTGTGACTAATCCCTCTCCTTCTCTTCTTTTTTTTATAAACGGAAATGTGATGGCTGTAGCAACAATATCATACAAGATACTTAAATGAAATACTGTACAGCGATTTACATTTATAAAGTCTAAATAGACTCAGAAATCATTATAGTCCTTATTATTACTATAGTGATTATTGATTGATTGAAATTGAAACGAAATCTTTCATAATTTGATTTAGAGTTAGCAACTTTTATTTATTTTTTTTTTTCGTTCCTTTCTTCTTCTTCCCTTCGGATTGGAAAATAGAAAAATGGAGTCAGTCAAAAACCCAAAGGAGGTTCATGGCCAAGGGTAAAGATGTCCGAGTAACGGTTATTTTGGAATGTACCGCTTGTGTTCGAAATCGTGTTAATAAAAAATCAATGGGCATTTCCAGATATATTACTCAAAAGAATCGACATAATACGCCCAGTCGATTAGAATTGAGAAAATTCTGTCCCTTTTGTTACAAACATACGATTCACAGTGAAATAAAGAAATAGATCGAACCGATCGCCTCCGCGTCCGCCTTCCAATCCAAGGAAGATGAAAAACGACATGTTATATATAACATAACAATTTCTATAACATATATTAAATATAAACAAATCCTATTTATTAATTCTAAATCTTTTTTGATCGTTTTTGTTTTGATCCGATCGAAATAGGAGTAGGATTTTCGGGATAAGGAATAAACAAACCATGGATAAATCCAAGCGATTCTTTCTTAAATCCAAGCGATCTTTTCGTAGGCGTTTGCCCCCGATCCAATCGGGGGATCGAATTGATTATCGAAACATGAGTTTAATTAGTCGATTTATTAGTGAACAAGGAAAAATATTATCTAGACGGGTGAATAGATTGACTTTAAAACAACAACGATTAATTACTGTTGCTATAAAACAAGCTCGTATTTTATCTTCGTTACCTTTTCTTAATAATGAGAAACAATTTGAAAGAAGCGAGTCGACCACTAGAACTACAGGTCTGAGAACTAAAAATAAATAATTCTTCAATTGAATCAAATTCCAATCCGAACTCAAACGCAAATTTACGTTTTGTTCGAAAAATATGAGAATCCAGATTTGATTATTTGATTATCGTGTCGTAAGAAAAAAAAAGAATTGGGAAAGAAGAATAAATATTTTTTTATTGAACGTGTTTGTTCATTTTGATAACTTTCTCATAGGATGATATTTTATCATACTAATTTCTACTCTACCTTCCCGGAGTTCATTCTCCAGGGAACTCCATTTAAAATAAAACATTCCAACGGATTCCTTCCAATCTCCTTATTTTATGATCTCATTAGAAATCATATAAAAACAATTCCTATTGAATATAGCTATTTGTGCAAGTATTTTACGATTAAGAAGCAACTGCCCTTTGTACAGATTGTGTATTAGTCTACTATAACTATAGTATACATTATTGTCTCGACTTACTGCATTTATCCGAGTGATCCACAAACGCCGAAAATCTCTCTTTTGCCTATCTCTATCCCGATGAGCTGAAACCAAAGCTCTTATTTTCTGTTGAGTAATAGTCCGGGTAAGTCTTGAATGAGCCCCTCGAAAGCTTGAGGCAAATAAACGAATTTTTGTTCTACGTCTTCGAGCTATATATCCGCGTTTAATTCTGGTCATTGAATAAATGAAACTTTGATGAATAACTAAGTGATTTCTTTTCTTTCAGTTATTTCCTTCCCCTTTCCTAGTCTATTAATAACAAAACGGATTCTTCCAATGTATAAAAAAAAAATTCCAATGGCTTTTGCTACTATAACCTTCCCGACCACGATTTTTTTATAGGCTTTCGCCTCGAAATAAGAAATTTTTTTTGATACTAAATATCAAAAAAAACATAGTAAATAAAATAGTAAATCAAAAAGTAGTAAATATAAATGGGTATAGTGGGTTCCATCGTTTCTATGGTTTCTTCTTAAACGGTGAGGTCTTCTCTATACACCGGAGCCCCTTCTTTCATTTTTTCATTTAATGAATGTTATTGTTAACTTGTACAGTTCACACTTTTTGGCTCTACCCATAATTATCTAGTAATAGGTCTTTCACAACGAAACCCACCGATACAGTAACGGTATTTAATTATGAAGATTAGCTGAGTAGCTGACCCTGTTAGTCCGTTCTTGCAAGAGTCAAGAATAAGGGCATAACCTTTCTGCTTTTTAAATAGGATTTCCCTGCTTAATGGATAAATTTTTCTACCAATGGGGAATTCTTTCTCGTCGTAAATTAAAAATTGAAATGATTGGATTTAGCACCCATGAAAACCATAAATTTGATAACACAATAGAAAGATATGATAGATCTTTTTTATTTTTAGATTTACCTTTTTTAGTTTTAGATAGTGAATGGGCTTCTTTCATTCTATCCTATTCATTGGTACTGATCGCCAATACTGGATCAATTGTTTTCTTTCTTTTGGCCTAGCACATTATCTGAACGAGTCGCACATACACCCTAGTACATGTTCCTCGTCGCTGAGGACATCCCTTAAGAGCAGGAGATTTCGTGACATTTTTGATTGACTGTCTTGTGTTTCTAATAAGTTGTTTAATAGTTGGCATGTTGAATCATATACATAATGAGCTGGTTTAGATCGATCCTAACCGGATGATTATGAATCATTTATATATTAATAGATGAATTTTGAATTAATAGAATATTAAACCCGGTAAGACGATAAAATAGCAAATCCCGGATTTGCGTGAAATCCCTGTTCTGTTAGTTTTTGTTATTTTTTAACCGCTACACGATCAACAATTCCATGAGCTTGGGCTTCTGTTGCTGACATAAAAATATCTCTTTCCATGTCTTCGGAAACAACCCATAAAGGTTTGCCTGTTCTTTGTACATAAACCCTTGTGATGGTTTCGCGTAGCTTCAGTAGTTCTTCCGCTTCCAGGACAAATTCTCCCGTCTGTGCCTCATAAAAACCACTAGCAGGTTGATGCATCATTACCCTGATAATATAACATAATAGACAGTTCCTCCATCTTGCATGATGAAAGTCGAAGAGATAAAGAATAATAAAAAAAAAGAGTACGAAAAAAAGATAGAATTGAACAACCGTACAGGCATCTTTTGCGCATTGCATACGGCTCTACAATGGAATTCACTTTTACTTTTTTTTTACCTTACTTACATCGAAGAAATAGGCAAAAAAAAATAAATATATATGTTGTATATTTATGTTATATTTTATTATATATTTATGTCATATATTGTAGGGTCTATCAGATTCATATAGGTAAATGATCCACTAACCACCCTTCCTTTTGGAGTAGTTAAAAAATACTATGATGGCTCCGTTGCTTTATAATTTCGTCTGTTATTTAGCAATCCCAAAGTTTCTTTTTTTTTTTTTTTTTCGTATTCTTTCATAACATAAATATTGTTATCTTCGGTGTGAAACCAAAAAAGTTTGTGACGCTGAAATGGGTCTTCCGATAGATCAGATAAAATTGGAAATACCCTTTATCTCATACTACTCTTTCGATACATAATGTAAGTATTTTGAAAAATTTTTCTTTTTATATCGAATTCGAAGTGCCATGCTATTATTACTTAATATTCATATTTCATATAGCGCGAAGGCATAGTCTTCTTTTTTTCTCTCAAATCAAATAAAAAACTCATTGGCGCCAAGCGTGAGGGAATGCTAGACGTTTGGTAATTTCTCCTCCGACCAGAATAAAAGATCCCATTGAAGCGGCTAATCCCATGCATACTGTCTGTATATCTGGTCGCACAAATTGCATAGCATCATAAATAGCTACTCCGGGTATTAGCCATCCGCCAGGAGAGTTTATAAACAAATACAGATCTTTGGTATCGTTATCCATACTGAGATATACCATAAGAGCAATAAGTTGATTCGAGATCTCGTTATCAATCGGTTGGCCTAAAAAAAGTAATCTTTCTCGATAAAGTCGGTTGATTGGGATAAAATTGTATCCCTTAGGAACCGTACGGGCACCTTTTGATGCATACGGTTCAACACAAATTGCGAAAACAAACAAAGAATCAATGTGTAGATTCTAGCTTTCTTTCTTTTTTCATATTCATAGCAGGCTCCTTTTAGCTTGTAACAAAGGGGAGCTTTTTCTTTCATGTTTCAAGAAAGATGAGTTTTGGCCTGTTTTAATTTATATATAACTATATAAATTAAAAACCTATAAATAAAAAAAAAAAATTCACTAAACTTATCGGACTAACTTCTCATTGATGTATTGTTTCATCGGGATCCAATCCAAATCGCGATGTAATTTTCTTGTTCCTGAACGGTCTTTTTCAACTTTTTTTAGGTTTAGGCTCTACTCCGAATAAAGATCTGCCCGATTTGGATTTGCACATATAGGACAAATGCCCCAATACCACGTCTTTTTGCTACGACTTCCTTTTTTTATTTATTCCATGTCTCCCGCCAAATAGTAAATATTCAATGCATCCATCACCATCACATTACTCGATTGATTAACAGTTTGAGATCATTATTATATATTATAAATGGAAAATCTTTATAAATATCATATTCTATTTATAAATAGAATATGATATAAGTGGTAATCATAGATATATTACCAATTGGTTTTTTTTTTTTTCTAAACGGAGCCTGTATATTTCATTTTTTTGGTCTAACCAAGCCAACCATAAATTATAAATTATTATAATTGAGAATATTAATCTGTATACCCCCCTAAAAAATAGATTGAATTGCACTTCATTGCATTTCACGCTCCAAATTTTTGGATGATTCAATCAACCTTTCTTGGGCGAAAGAGGGGATATCTCGATCGGGTAAGAGAACGGGGAAATACCATATGACCAAATATATCTGACAAGTCGCACTATATGTCAATCCACGTTGCATTTTCCTCTCCAGGGTTTCGAAAAGGAACTTTTGGAACACCAATAGGCATTAAATGAAATAAAAATTAATTACTATAGCTCACTTTGATGTGAAAGCGTAACAATGTATTTATTGTCTTAATAATATTGTTCTTTATCATATTTTATCCATAGATTGAATAAGTTTATAAAAAAGGAAGACAGAAATACTAAAGGAAAATTCTTTCAAATAGGTCCTTTGAATTGAATGATGAACAAAAAAAAATATAAATGCAGTCACTCATATAAAAGGTATCAACCTCTTACCATTGCGTATTGGTACTTATCGGGTGTAGAATAGATCTGCTTCTTTTTGTTCCTACAAACAAAATTGTTCCATTATTAATAATATTAATAAAAGACATTATTACTAAAAGAATAGAACAAATATTAATCCTTTCCCCGAGATAATCCACTCAAAGGGGAGGGTCCATAGTATAGTTTTTTTCCAGTGCAATAAAGTTACATAGTGTCTATTTTTCGTTGATAGAGGGGTATTTCCATGGGTTTGCCTTGGTATCGTGTTCATACCGTCGTATTGAATGATCCCGGTCGTTTGCTTGCTGTCCATATAATGCATACAGCTCTGGTTGCTGGTTGGGCCGGTTCGATGGCTCTATACGAATTAGCAGTTTTTGATCCCTCTGACCCTGTTCTTGATCCAATGTGGAGACAAGGTATGTTCGTTATACCCTTCATGACTCGTTTAGGAATAACCAATTCATGGGGCGGTTGGAGTATCACAGGAGGGACTATAACGAATCCGGGTATTTGGAGTTACGAAGGCGTGGCCGGTGCACATATTGTGTTTTCTGGCTTATGCTTTTTGGCAGCTATCTGGCACTGGGTGTATTGGGATCTAGAAATATTTTGTGATGAACGTACAGGAAAACCCTCTTTGGATTTGCCCAAAATCTTTGGAATTCATTTATTTCTCTCAGGGTTGGCTTGCTTTGGTTTTGGCGCATTTCATGTAACAGGATTGTATGGTCCGGGAATATGGGTATCCGATCCTTATGGACTAACCGGAAGGGTACAATCTGTAAATCCGGCGTGGGGTGTGGAAGGTTTTGATCCTTTTGTTCCGGGAGGAATAGCCTCTCATCATATTGCAGCAGGTACCTTGGGCATATTGGCGGGTCTATTCCATCTTAGTGTCCGTCCGCCCCAACGTCTATACAAAGGATTACGTATGGGAAATATTGAAACTGTCCTTTCCAGTAGTATCGCTGCTGTCTTTTTTGCAGCTTTTGTGGTTGCTGGAACTATGTGGTATGGTTCGGCAACTACCCCGATTGAATTATTTGGTCCCACTCGTTATCAATGGGATCAAGGATACTTCCAACAAGAAATATATCGACGAGTTGGTGCTGGGCTAGCCGAAAATCAAAGTTTATCCGAAGCTTGGTCTAAAATTCCTGAAAAATTAGCTTTTTATGATTACATCGGCAATAATCCAGCAAAGGGGGGATTATTCAGAGCGGGCTCAATGGACAATGGGGATGGAATTGCTGTTGGGTGGTTAGGACACCCTGTTTTTAGAGATAAAGAGGGGCGTGAACTTTTTGTACGTCGTATGCCTACTTTTTTTGAAACATTTCCGGTTGTTTTGGTAGACGGAGACGGAATTGTTAGAGCCGATGTTCCTTTTAGAAGGGCAGAATCGAAATACAGTGTCGAACAAGTAGGTGTAACTGTTGAGTTCTATGGTGGCGAACTCAATGGAGTCAGTTATAGTGATCCCGCTACTGTGAAAAAATATGCTAGACGTGCTCAATTGGGTGAAATTTTTGAATTAGATCGTGCTACTTTGAAATCCGACGGTGTTTTTCGTAGCAGTCCGAGGGGTTGGTTTACTTTTGGACATGCTTCGTTTGCTCTTCTCTTTTTCTTCGGACACATTTGGCATGGTGCTAGAACCTTGTTCAGAGATGTTTTTGCTGGGATTGACCCAGATTTGGATGCTCAAGTAGAATTTGGAGCATTCCAAAAACTTGGAGATCCAACTACAAGAAGACAAGTAATCTGATACAATATTGTTTTGTTATTTTTCGTCTTTAGTTTTGTGAAAAACTGTAGGGTACCAGATAAATCTTGATTTGAATCGCTACCTTTTCTTTGACTCTTGCTCTTTCTTTATCCGGGAGACGATCCCCAATAAACAGGTATGGAAGCTATAATTGTAAACCACGATCGAATCTATGGAAGCATTGGTTTATACATTCCTCTTAGTCTCAACTTTAGGAATAATTTTTTTCGCTATCTTTTTTCGAGAACCACCTAAAGTTCCAACTAAAAAGGTGAAATGATTTTTCATTATCTCAATTGAAAGTAATGAGCCTCTCAATATTGAGAGGCTCATTACCTCAACTAGTCTCCGTGTTCCTCGAATGGATCTCTTAGTTGTTGAGAGGGTTGCCCAAAAGCAGTATATAAGGCGTACCCAGTAAAACTTACAAGTAAACCCGATATAAAGATGGCAACTAGGGTTGCTGTTTCCATTATTATATAGTTTCAAGTTTCAAGACCACAATGGATCTATGATAAGATCATTTATTTACAACGGAATGGTATACAAAGTCAACAGATCTCAATGAATATAAAATACGATTTATGGCTACACAAACCGTTGAGAGTAGTTCTAGATCTGGTCCAAGACGAACTACTGTAGGGAGTTTATTGAAACCATTGAATTCAGAATACGGTAAAGTGGCTCCTGGGTGGGGAACTACTCCTTTGATGGGTATCGCAATGGCCCTTTTTGCGGTATTCCTATCTATTATTTTGGAGATTTATAATTCTTCCATTTTACTGGACGGAATTGGAACGAATTAGATTCACAAGAACTAGTAACTAGCTTTTCAATACAAAGTGAAGCATTTAGGTCTCTGATTTTTATCCCATTCTATTTTGGTAGTTCGATCGTGGAATTTCTTTGTTTCTGTAGTTCCGGAATATGAGTGTGTGACTTGTTATAATTGATCCTATGGATAGTACAGAGAATGCGTCTGTCATCTTGATCGAGATGGTTTTACTTCGTCGGATATTCATTCTAGTATCTGAAGCACGGAATATAGGAAATAGATTACAAAGTATTATTAGCACTATGATTCATACTTAATATTCAGACCTCGTGTCCGGACTTTCATTTTTTTTCTTCAAAGGGTTATATTTAGAAGTTATAAATCGAAAGATTTTTATTCTTTCAAACTCCTATTTATGCTTATTTTGATCAAAGGACAAAGGTGTCTTTGGATTTTTATTCATTCTAGTTATTCATTGAATAAGTGATAATCTAAGAGTTCTTACTCAAGGAATTTTTGGAATTTGTTTATATTTATAAAGGGTTTTATTGAATCATCGTGGTTCTAGTATGAATCTGGGGTTTTAATTGATTCATAGGGTCTTAACAAGAGAATTCCTATCAATAATAAAGAAAACAGTAGTAAAGGCGCATTACACACAATAAAAAAAAAAAAACTAAAAAAAAAAATAGGTAAATAGAAGATTCAAGAGGCCTATAATCATCACCATAGAGACAAACGAGCCGACTTGATGTTTTGGCATTATAACCACAAGAAAGAACTTTCGGATTTTTATTCTTTTGTATCTTCAGAAACGATTGAATCATAGAATTAAGAAGTTTCGAACTTAACTATTACACATATCCGGTAGAACTAGTATTT